GAGAAAAAAAAATCGTAAAAAAATCAGAATAAGGTATAAGGTATAAAAGACATTTTTTAGTTCTATCCCTGGATTGAGGAAAGTTGGAACTATAAATAGTTCTTTCCTCAATCCAGGAGAGCTTAAGCCGCGAGAAAGCCTTTTGTGCAAACTAACCCATCCCCCAATACTAAGGATTATTGAACGTTCAAATAGGAATTTGAACGAGTCTTTCTTCATCGATTTTGTATTGAATTGACTCCTTCAATCTCGACGATTGAATAGGGATGGGCTATTATGATTTCGAGCAAGCCGCTATGGTGAAATCGGTAGACACGCTGCTCTTAGGAAGCAGTGCTAGAGCATCTCGGTTCGAGTCCGAGTGGCGGCATCTTCTAAAAAATACAATAAATCCTATAATCAATAATGAAATGAATTCAATTGCTAATTTCCATTACATTGTTGAAGGACCCTCCTCTTTGTGCGTTTAGGATTTTTTTTTATGATATTTTTGACTTTAGAACATATATTAACTCACATTTGTTTTTCGATCGTTTCGATGGTAATTACGATTTATTTGATGACTTTATTAGTCCACGAAATCGTGGGACTATATCATTCGTCAGAAAAAGGCATGATAGCCACTTTTCTCTGTATAACAGGATTATTAGTTACTCGTTGGATTTATTCGAGGCATTTACCCTTAAGTGATTTATATGAATCATTAATGCTCCTTTCATGGAGTTTCTCCATTATTCATATGGTTCCCTATTTTAGAAACCAGAAAAATTATTTAAGCGCAATAACCGCACCAAGTGCTATTTTTACACAAGGCTTTGCTACTTCGGGTCTTTTAACTGAACTACATCAATCCACAATATTAGTCCCTGCTCTCCAATCCCAATGGTTAATGATGCACGTAAGTATGATGATATTGAGCTATGCAGCTCTTCTATGTGGATCATTATTATCAGTAGCTCTTCTAGTCATTACATTTCGCAAAAGCATAGAGAGTTTTGGTAAAATCAATCATTTATTGATCAGCAGTGCTCCATTTTCCTTTGGTAGGATTCAAGACATGAATGAAAGAAGCAATATTTTACGAAGAACTTCTTTTCTTTCGTTTAGAAATTATCACAGGCATCAATTGATTCAGCAATTGGATCGTTGGAGTTATCGTATCATTAGTCTAGGATTTATATTTTTAACCATAGGTATTCTTTCGGGAGCAGTATGGGCTAATGAGGCATGGGGATCATATTGGAATTGGGACCCCAAGGAAACGTGGGCATTTATTACTTGGACCATATTCGCCATTTATTTACATACTAGAACAAATAAAAATTTGCAAGGCGCTAATTCTGCAATTGTGGCTTCTATCGGATTTCTTATAATTTGGATATGCTATTTTGGGGTAAATTTATTAGGAATAGGTCTACATAGTTATGGTTCATTCACATTAATATCTAATTGAGGAAAGGACCTGACAAATACAATACATAGGAATAGCGTAGATAATGAAAGCGTGTGTGAGTTTTTGAGAACCATTTGAATCAAGTAATGATTCAAATGGTTCTCAAAAACTCCAAACGTATCGGATTACAATTCACTTCAAATACTTATTTTTTTATTGTACAATGAACAATTTTTTAAATCACAGGATGATTTTTTTTATGTCTTGTTGATGAAAACTACCTATAAAAGTAATTAGATAGAATAGCCTCCACCTTGTCAACTGATAATGAGAGAACGAAATCCGGATAAATACCAATACTTAGTACAGGTAGAAAGATACAGATCGAAACAAATAGTTCTCGTGGTCCAGAATCCAAAAAAGAAAAGTTTGGAGCATTAAATTGCTTGTGTCCATAGAACATCTGACGTGACATAGATAATGAATAAATAGGAGTTAATATCATTCCAATTGCCATTACAAAAGTAATTAGTATTTTTGTAATTAAAAAATATTTGGGGCTGGTAATAATTCCAAAAAATACTACCAATTCTGCAACAAAACCACTCATTCCGGGCAATGCAAGAGAAGCCATCGAGAAGCTACTGAACATTGTAAAGATTTTTGGCATTGGCATAGCTATTCCTCCCATTTCGTCGAGATAAACAAGACGTATTCTATCATAACTCGTTCCTGCCAAGAAAAAAAGTGCAGCACCAATAAATCCATGAGAGATTATTTGTAAAATGGCTCCATTGAGTCCCGTATCGGTTAGGGAACCAATTCCTAGAATTATAAAACCCATATGAGATACGGAGGAATAGGCGATTCTCTTTTTTAAATTGCGTTGACCGGGAGATGTTGAAGCTGCATAGATTATTTGCATTGTGCCTACGATCATCAACCAGGGAGAAACTATAGAATGAGCATGGGGTAATAATTCCATATTGATCCGAACCAATCCATACGCTCCCATTTTTAATAAGATTCCGGCTAGAAGCATACATGTACTGTAATGTGCTTCTCCATGGGTATCTGGTAACCATGTATGCAGGGGTATAATCGGTGATTTGACAGCATAAGCAATAAGAAATCCAAAATAGAATATTAGTTCCAATGCCATAGGATACGATTGATTGGCTGATGTTTCAAAATTTAATGTTGGTTCATTGGAACCATATAAACCCATACCCGGAACTCCCAGTAAGAGAAAGATAGAACCCCCTGCAGTATACAAAATGAACTTTGTAGCTGAGTACAAACGTTTCTTCCCTCCCCACATGGATAGAAGTAGGTAAACGGGAATTAATTCTAACTCCCACATAATGAAAAAAAGTAAAAGATCTCGAGAAGAAAATGATCCTATTTGACCGCTGTACATTGCTAACATCAGGAAATGGAACAATCGCGAATCTCGAGTAACTGGCCAAGCCGCCAAAGTAGCTAAAGTAGTGATGAATCCTGTTAGTAAAACGGGTCCTATGGAAAGTCCATCGATTCCTAGTCTCCAGTGAAAATCAAAAATATTTATCCATTTATAATCCTGTTCTAATTGGATTAATGGATCGTCCAATTGGAAATGATAACAGAACGCATAGGTCGTTAGAAGTAAGTCCAATAAAATTATACATATAGTATACCAGCGAATCACCTTATTTCCCCTATGAGGGAGAAAGAAAATTGAAGAACCCGCAAATATCGGCAAAACAACAATTAGTGTTAACCAAGGACCATAATTCGTGGTAAAGACAAGATACACTTTGACCATAAAAAACCGCGCTCGAAATCAAATAATATATATCGAGTACGGTTTTTTTGTCGGTAAAGAGAAATCAAATGGATTCAAGTGGAGTTTTCCGGAACGTATCAATAAGCTAGACCCATGCTGCGAGTTGTCTCATGCCATAAATAAACCCGAACACTCAAGAAATCCGTTGGGCAAGCAGATTCACACCTCTTACAACCTACACAGTCTTCTGTTCTTGGAGCAGAAGCAATTTGCTTAGCTTTACATCCGTCCCAAGGTATCATTTCTAATACATCTGTGGGACAGGCTCGTACACATTGAGTACACCCTATACATGTATCATAAATCTTTACTGAATGTGACATTGGATCTATAAATTTTTGGAACGTGATAAATTTTCGATCTAGTAAAAATAAATCATATATTGTAGATACCAGACGAATCAATGATTTCCCAGAATTGTTTTCTAATCAATCTACTTCTGGATCTGCTCAGGAGAAAGCGCCAAGATACTTTGATTTCGTATGTTTTAGCAAACATGGTCATACGTTTATGTGGTACATACCGATTTGAATTGGTGAATATTCTATTCTTTAATTTATATGATTATCACATTTATATGATTACCACTATTTATTCAAAAAATTCGATTGATTGATACGAGTTGATTTTCTGTTACGATGAATTGATGAAACAATCGCTGGTCCAATAGCTGCTTCAGCGGCTGCAATAGCTATAACAAAAATGGAGAAAACGTCTCCTTTTAATTGGCGACTATCAAATAAATCAGAAAATGTTACGAAATTTATATTAACCGCATTCAGTATAAGCTCAAGACACATAAGTGCTCTAACCATATTGCGGCTTGTGATCAATCCATAGATACCGATAGAAAATAAATAGGCACTCAAAACAAGTACATGTTCGAGCATCATTGACCAACTCCTTATGAATCTCGATTCATTTCAATATAAACAAAACAACAATTTAACCAATTCAATTGACTAGACTATAATAAGTATGGAATAAAGGAAGGTAGGTATTAGTAATAGATTTCACTAAAAACATTTCCATTTTTTTATACATATACATGAACAATTTGAAAATGGAATTGAAGGAAAATGGATGAGATAAGGCAAAACAAACGAAGTACTCATTTTTTATCTTTCTAAATCTTTATTACTGACGAGCCATAGCAATTGCACCTATCAAGGCAACTAAAAGAATTATAGAAATGAGTTCAAATGGAAGAAAAAAATCTGTTGATAAATGAATCCCAATTTGTTGACCATTATTTATCAAGTCCTGCTCTATAATCTGGTTTGATCTTGTAGTCCAACTAATCCCGTACCATGACGTATCTGAGATAGTAGTAATTAGTGAAACAAAAATACTTGTACAAACTAGTGAAGTGACTCCATCGCCAACGGTCCAAAGATGGAAATCATTGTAATATTCTGACCCATTCATGAACATCACAGCAAATACGATTAAGACATTTATGGCGCCCACGTAAATAAGGAGCTGTGCAGCAGCTACAAAATGCGAGTTGGATGGAATATGGAATAAGGATATACAAACAAGAACCAATCCCAACGAAAAGGCAGAATAAATTGGATTGGTAAGTAATACCACTCCTAGACCTCCTAATATAAGACCCGATCCCAAAAATACTAAAAGAAAATCATGTATTGGTCCAGGTAAATCCATTATATGTAAAATAAATGAGAGTCGAAATGTTTCATGACCTTATTCACCAGACAGGAAAAACGAAGTTACCTTTTTTTTTTTATTTTGATACGTTCCTAATTGAATTCAATC